TCAAAAGGAATCACTAATCCAAGACCAAAATATTCGGAGGACTCTTCTGACCAAACAAAAAATATGTAATTGTCAGCAAAGTTGTTTACTTTTTTTAATCCAAGAAGTTTTTATTACTTTATACACAATACATAGGTCATCGATTCAGCATTGGCCAAAAAAGGGGACAAAATCCCCAATAAATAGTTCAAATCATTTTATCAATATGAGTGTTCTATATTGATAAAATATTGATTGATTTTGAAACCATCTCTATATTAACATAGTGGTAGAAAGAGTACTATGCTGCGTCTGGATTTCAAACAGTTTAGCTTTAACCATGTTAATGGTCCCACATTATTGGTTGATAGAGAATCAAAGTGGATTTTCCAATAAATTACGAAATGCTATAGTTCTTACATATGATTTCTGAATTTATTCAGAAGTAATTCGCGAGATCATGCACTCTTGTTTCTTAGGTATAACTTTCCTAGTTATAACAGAAAAAGTACATCTGGTTGGATCCAGCCTATTCTTGAAATAAACAACTCGCACACACTCCCTTTCCAAAAAAGATCAAGACCCCAAGCACTACACTTAGATTTATTAGATTTGTTGCTAAAATATCGGTATTAAACCCGAAACTCCCGGCGGACGGCCAGTGGCCCAAAGAAACGAAAGAATCGGTTACATTTTTCATATGATCTCCTCGTATAGATAGACTAAAAAATCGAACAGAGTTCTTTTTGTATTACTTTGCTTTCTTTTTAGATTCTATTTTTTATATAGATTTCTTTTCTAGTTTCCTACTTTATAAATCGAATATATTTTTGATTCCATTTAGAAATAATGAATTACCTCCTTGCTTGCAACCCTTCTGAAAAACTAAAAAAAAAAGGCCTACGAACACGAACGGGAAGGATGAAAGCGAGTTGGTATGCTAATTCCTCATCCGCAAATCAGCCCTTCCCGTGGGTTATTTTCTCAACGAATAAGTAATTCTAGGAATGAAATCTTTATCAAATTCGAAAAAGCAAAGCACAAGTCCAAGGTAATAAAATATTAAACAAAAGGATTAGCAAATAAAAGTGCTAATGCTACAACCAGGCCATAAATTGTTAAAGCTTCCATAAAAGCTAGACTAAGCAATAAAGTACCTCGTATTTTTCCCTCCGCCTCGGGCTGTCTCGCGATACCTTCTACAGCTTGACCCGCAGCAGTACCTTGACCAACTCCAGGTCCAATAGAAGCAAGCCCTACAGCTAATCCAGCAGCAATAACGGAAGCGGCAGAAATCAGTGGATTCATGATAAGTTCCTCGTACCAAAAAAAAAATGGTTAATGATACATTCAACCAATGAACTATGACTTAATTATTGGCATTGCTACGATTTATCCAGTCGAAGTAATTACGAACTTCGAATTAAAGTAATAACATTAACATTTTTGAATCATCAAAACTACTTTGATACTTTGATATCTCTTTTTTAGTTTCTCTCGAGAAAGTATTTCTGAATCCATACAACTTTAGTTTTTCCGTTTCTTTGTCCCGAACCCCTCTTTGAATTCTTCGATTTTTTTATTGACTTCATCCGTTTATTCATTCAACTCACAGTCACAGATGAGACAGAAGGACTTCTATAGAATCCCCATCTACATTCACATTCTATTAGTAGGGCAAATTAGATATATCTTTAGCTCGTATATAACTAGTCAATATCTAATATCACATATACATGTCTTTCTTCCACAATGTAAACCAACTCTTGCTTGACCAATCGGATTTGATAAGAATGCATCTAACCCTTGACAAGAGTTAACTTATAGCCATTCAATTCTATATACCTAGTTCGACCTCCTCTCTATGAACCTTTTATCAATCCCCTTTTTTAGAAATTATCCTTTCCCTTCTCCGTTGTTTATCATTATCCTAAATTGATAAGAGAAGATACTCAATGGCTAAATCGATTGGGCCGAATCATTGCATAGAAATTGATTTGATTGATCTAAGTTCATACAATTTATTATTTATTAATCTTTATCGTTTGGTCAATCGTTGAATAAAATCAACTGAAAAGGGGAATCATTCTATAGAACATTTAATAATACGTCGTAATACCACAAGACTTCTTCGTCAAATTACGACTCCGAATAGTTAATATTCGGATTCGATGACCAATCTATCATTGGGGGGAGGATATGATTATGATATAAATGAACCAAATGGTAATTTTAGGAAAAAGATCTTTGAGATCTCTTTCCTTTTTTCTATTATTCTGGATCGTATATAGTGTAGTTGTATATTTTCATTCCCTAAGTCAATTTTTTTTACCACGCACACATTGCCTTAGGTTAAACTAAAAAAAAAGACTATTTAGAAAACTAGTCAATGGTGGCCTTCCATGGATTCACCTATATAAGCCGCGGCTAAAGTTGCAAAAATAAGAGCTTGAATACCACTTGTAAATAATCCAAGGAACATGACAGGGATAGGAACCACTAAAGGTACTAAAGAAACAAG